TTGAATTTTAAGGAGAGGGTTCGAAAACATATTTATTCTGACTCAGAGGGAGAAATGCACTGGAGTACCGACGTGTACCATGCACCCGAATTTCAATATAGTAATGTCCGGCTCTTACCAAAAACAAGCCATTTATGGATATTATCAGGAGGTTCGTGCAGATCCGGTGTAGTTTCTTTTTCACTCCACAAGGATCAAGATCAACTGAACATCCATTCTCATTCTGTCGAACGAAGATATATTTCTAGCCTCTCAGTGAATAATGATCAAGTGAGACACCAATTAGTTAGGTCAGATTTTTCTGATAAAAAAGAAGATGGTATTTTGGATTATTCGGGATTTAATCGAATCATAGGTATTGGTCATTGTAATCTCATACATCCTGCAATTCTCCACAAGAATTCTGATTTATTGGCAAAAAGGCGAAGAAATCAATTTCTCATTCCGTTCCACTCCATTCAAGAACAAGAGAAAGAACTAATGCCCCATTCAGGTATCTCGATTGAAATACCCATAAAGGGTATTTTCCGTAAAAATAGTATTCTTGCTTATTTTGATGATCCTCGATACAGAAGAAAGAATTCAGGAATTACTAAATATGGGACTATAGGGGCGCATTCAATCGTCAAAAAAGAGGACTTGATTGAGTATCGAGGAGTCAAAAAAATTAAGCCAAAATTTCAAATGAAAATTGATCGCTTTTTTTTCATTCCCGAGGAAGTGCATATTTTACCCGAATCTTCTTACGTAATGGTACGGAATAATAGTATCATTGGAGTAGATACCCGGATCGCTTTAAATAGAAGAAGCCAAGCGGGCGGATTAGTCCGAGTGGAGAAAAAAAAAAAAAGGATTGAACTAAAAATTTTTTCTGGGGATATCCATTTTCCTGGGGAAACGGATAAGATATCCCGACACAGTGGCATCTTGATACCGCCGGAAACGGGAAAAAAAGAACTTAAGGAATCCACCCGGGAATCAAAAAAATTGAAAAAATGGATCTATGTCCAACGGATCACACCTACAAAGAAAAAGCATTTTGTTTTGGTTCGACCCGTAGTCACATATGAAATAGCGAACGGTATCAATTTAGCAACACTCTTCCCCCAGGATCTGCTGCGGGAAAAGGATAATATGCACCTTCAAGCTGTCAATTATATCCTTTATGGAAAGGGCAAACCCTTTCGGGGTATTTCTGACACAAGTATTCAATTAGTTCGAACTTGTTTAGTCTTGAATTGGGACCAAGACAAAAAAAGTTCTTCCGTCGAAGAGGTCTGTGCTTCCTTTGTTGAAGTAAGTACAAACGGTATGATTCGAGATTTCCTAAGAATCGACTTAGTGCAATCCCATATTTCGTATATCAGAAAAAGGAATGCTCCGTCAAGTCCAGGATTGATCTCTGATAATGGTCCAGATCGCACCAATATAAATCCGTTTTACTCCATTTATTTCAAGGCAAGGGTTCAACAATCACTTAGCCAAAATCAAGGAACTATTCATACCTTGTTGAATAGAAATAAGGAATGCCAGTCTTTGATAATTTTGTCATCATCTAATTGTTTTCGAATGGGTCCATTCAACGATATCAAATATCATAATGTGATAAAGCAATCAATTCACATTCAAAAAGATCCTCTAATTCCCATTAGGCAAAAAGATCCTCTAATTCCCATTAGGAATTCGTTGGGACCCTTAGGAACAGTCCTTCAAATTGCGAATTTTTATTCATTTTACTATTTAATAACTTATAATCCGATTTCGGTAACTAACTATTTGAAACTTGATAATTTAAAACAGACTTTTCAAGTACGTAAATTTTATTTAATGGATGAAAACGAGAGAATTTATAATCCTGATCCAGACAGTAAGATTGTTTTGAATCCATTTAATTTGAATTGGTATTTTATCCATCATAATTATTGTGAGGAAATGTCCACAATAATGAGTCTTGGGCAGCTTATTTGTGAAAATATATGTATAGCCACAAATGGACCACACCTCAAATCAGGTCAAGTTTTAATTGTTCAAGCTGGCTCTGTAGTAATAAGATCAGCTAAGCCTTATTTGGCTACTCCAGGAGCTACTGTTCATGGGCATTATGGAGAAATCCTTTATGAAGGAGATACATTAATTACATTTATATATGAAAAATCAAGATCTGGTGATATAACGCAGGGTCTTCCAAAAGTAGAACAAGTGTTAGAAGTGCGTTCGATTGATTCAATATCAATGAACCTAGAAAAAAGAGTTGAGGGTTGGAACGCGCGTATAACAAGAATTCTTGGGATTCCTTGGGGATTCTTAATTGGTGCTGAGCTAACTATAGTGCAAAGTCGTATCTCTTTGGTTAATAAGATCCAAAAGGTTTATCGATCCCAGGGGGTCAAAATCCATAATAGACATATCGAAATTATTGTACGTCAAATAACATCAAAAGTGTTGGTTTCAGAAGACGGAATGTCTAATATTTTTTTACCCGGCGAACTTATTGGATTGTTACGAGCGGAGCGAACGGGGCGTGCTTTGGAAGAAGCGATCCGTTATCGAGCTATATTATTGGGAATAACGAGAGCATCTCTGAATACTCAAAGTTTTATATCTGAAGCAAGTTTTCAAGAAACCGCTCGGGTTTTAGCCAAAGCAGCTCTCCGGGGTCGTATCGACTGGTTGAAAGGCCTGAAAGAGAACGTTGTTCTGGGGGGGATGATACCCGTTGGTACCGGATTCAAAGCATTAGTGCACTGTTCACGGCAGCATAACAATATTCTTTTGGAAACAAAAAAAAAGAATTTATTCGAATTTATTCGGGGGGGGGGATGATAGATATTTTCTTACACCACAGAGAATTATTAGACTTTTGCATTTCAAAGACTTTACATGATACATCAGAACAATAATTTAGAGGATTTAATGAGTCCTAAGTAGCGGATGCTCTTAACTATTTTTGATCCTTTGATTTCTTAATAGTAAGAAAAGAAAGATAATAACGAATAGAAAGTAATGAATGGCCTGGATTGTGTATCAATGGCCAATCTCTGGTAGAAGAGAAGGTTCCATTGGAACAATTATTTATTTCACTCGTCTCTTTTTTTTATTTTTTTTGATAAAAAAAATAAAAAAAAAAAGAGGAAGTATGGGGAGAAATGGCAAGAAGATAGTGGAATATCAATTTTGAAGAGATGATGGAAGCAGGAATTCCTTTTGGTCATGGTACTAGGAAATGGAATCCTAGAATGTCACCTTATATCTCAGCAAAACATAAAGGTATTCATATTACAAATCTGACAAGAACTGCTCGTTTTTTATCAGAAGCTTGTTATAAAGCAGCAGATTTAGTAGCACGAGCTGCAATAAGAACCCGGTGTCATTATATGTCATTATATTATATTAAAAAAAAAGGGCTCGGTGGTATGTTAACGAATTGGTCCACTACAGAAACGAGACTTCATAAGTTCAGGGATTTGAGAGCGGAACAAAAGACGGGGAGACTCAACCGTCTTCCAAAAAGAGATGCAGCTATCCTGAAGAGACAATTATCACCCTTGCAAACGTATCCGGGCGGGATTCAATATATGACGGGGGTACCGGATATTGTAATCATCGTTGATCAGCAAGAAGAATATACGGCTCTTCGAGAATGTATCGCTTTTGGAATTCCAACAATTTGTTTAATCGATACAAATTGTGACCCCGATCTCGCAGATATTTCGATTCCAGCAAACGATAACGCTTTGATTAATAATAAGATAAATAAATTTTTTTGGTAACTACATGGATTTTTGGAATCGGTTACTCTTCTTGAATCGCATAAAAGAAAAGAAATTAAAAAAAAACTGTGGGTGATTAGCGGGTATTCAAAACGGATAATTCTAATTAAAGTATCCAAGTCGAAAGGGAGAGGGTTGAATCAAAATAATTCTTTTTAAAGTTCTATTTCTGTTAGAGGGCAATATGAATGTTATATCATGTTCCAGTAACACACTAAAAGGGTTATACGATATATCCAGTGTGGAAGTAGGCCAACATTTCTATTGGCAAATAGGAGGTTTACAAGTCCATGCCCAAGTACTTATTACTTCTTGGGTTGTAATTGCTATCTTATTAGGTTCAGCCCTTATAGCTGTTCGGAATCCACAAACTATTCCGACTGCCGGTCAAAATTTCTTCGAATATGTCCTTGAATTTATTCGAGACGTGAGCAAAACTCAGATTGGAGAAGAATATGGTCCATGGGTTCCCTTTATTGGAACTATGTTTCTATTTATTTTTGTTTCGAATTGGTCCGGTGCTCTTTTACCTTGGAAAATAATACAGTTACCCCATGGGGAGTTAGCTGCACCTACGAATGATATCAATACTACCGTTGCTTTAGCCTTGCTCACGTCAGTAGCATATTTCTATGCAGGTCTTTCTAAAAAGGGATTAGGTTATTTCAGTAAATACATTCAGCCGACTCCAATTCTTTTACCCATTAACATTTTAGAAGATTTCACAAAACCTTTATCACTTAGCTTTCGACTTTTCGGGAATATATTAGCTGATGAATTAGTAGTTGTTGTTCTTGTTTCTTTAGTACCTTTAGTGGTTCCTATACCTGTGATGTTCCTTGGATTATTTACAAGCGGTATTCAAGCTCTTATTTTTGCAACTTTAGCGGCGGCTTATATAGGCGAATCTATGGAGGGCCATCATTGACTAGTTTTCGAAATAGTCTCTTTTTTTTTTAGCTTAGAATAACGCAGTGTATGCCTAACTAAAGATAATTCACTTAGGAAACATCAATATACAAATAGAAATAGACAAATACGGGATATACGACCAAGAGTCATAGAAAAAAAATTCAGATATTGGGGAATTGTAAAAAAGGAAAGAGATCAAAAAGATCTTTTTCCTAAAATTCATGTTTGGCTTTATTATATCATACTCCTGCCAATGAATATTATCATTCTATTGTTTTGTTCATTCAATTCAAATATAAGGAGTCATTATTTGAATAAAAATTCTTATAGTATCATAGTATCACAATTTACACGGCGTGTGATTCAAAAAAAAAAGAAAAAGAAAGATGCTTTCTAGAATGATTCCCATTTCAGTTGATTTTATTCAATTCAACAATTGACGAAAAGAAAATATTAATAAAGAATTAAATAATTAAAGTGAATGACCTTACCGGAATAAAATACTTATGTTTATTTCTATGCAATGATTCGCCAAACGAGATTCATAAAAAATGGGTTGATTGGGAGAGGGGAACAGAATTGGGTATATGGGATCTAATGACTCTAAGCCAACTCTTGTGTATGGTTCCAAGAATGATTCTAGAATACGATTGACTTTAAGATACGAATAGTTTGAATCTAAGATATGAATAGTTGGTTTACGTTATGGAAGAAAGACATGTATATATGATATTAGATATTGATAATTATATATCAATTAAAGATATATCTAATCCGCCCTACTATTGTGAACTTAGATAGAGATTCCAATAGAAATTCTTCGGTTTCGTCTTTGCCTGTGAATTGAATGTGAATGAATAAAGCGATGAAATAAAGAAAACTAACGAACGAAGAATTAAAAAAGGGTTTGGAAAGAAGAAATGGAAGAACAAAAGTCGTATGGATTCACAAAAATCCTGTGGATCGGAACTAAAAAAGAGATATCGAAGTAGCTTTTATGGTTTAATACTAATATTATTATTACTTCAATTCCGAGTTCTTAGTTATTTCGACTGGATGAATCTTAGCGATGGAATAATTAAGTCATAATTCATTGGACGATTGTATCATTAACTATTTCTTTATTTTAGTGCGAGGAACTTATCATGAATCCACTGATTTCTGCCGCTTCTGTTATTGCCGCTGGGTTGGCCGTCGGGCTTGCTTCTATTGGACCTGGGGTAGGTCAAGGTACTGCTGCGGGTCAAGCTGTAGAAGGTATCGCGAGACAACCCGAGGCGGAGGGAAAAATACGAGGTACTTTATTGCTTAGTCTGGCTTTTATGGAAGCTTTAACAATTTATGGACTGGTTGTAGCATTAGCGCTTTTATTTGCGAATCCCTTTGTTTAATCCTATAAATATGCAAATTACGTATTTTTTTTTAGTCTATCTAAAAGAGGAGATAATATGAAAAATATAACCGATTCTTTCGTTTCCTTGGTTCGCTGGTCATTTGCCGGGAGTTTCGGGTTTAATACCGATATTTTAGCAACAAATCCAATAAATCTAAGTGTAGTACTTGGTGTATTGATCTTTTTTGGAAAGGGAGTGCGTGCGAGTTGTTTATTTCAAGAATAGGCTGGATCCAACCAGCTGTACTTTTTTTCATTATAACTAGATCGAAAAAGGTGCACGATTCCGCGAATTACTTCTGAATCAATTTCAAATCATATTTAAGAACCATAGCATTTCGTGATTCATTGGTAAATATACTTTGATTCTCTATCAACCAAACCAATAGTGGGGGGTCATTAACATGGTTAAAGCTAAACAAAACTGTTTGAAGTCCAGACGCAGCATGGTACTCTTTCTACTACTATATTAATATAGAATAGAAATGTTTGCAAAATGAATAATTGGAATTTGTGTTTTTTTTTCGATATAAAACACTCATGTCGATAAAATTATTTGAGCCTTTTCTTTTATTGGAATGCAAAATATTTGAAATATTTCAATCAACCGCTTTTTATGCTGAATCGGTGACCTGTGTATAATATAAAGTAAGAAGAATTCTTTGGATTTGACGAAAAAAAGAAACAACTTTGCTGACAATTCAATATTTTTGTTTTGTTCCGTCAGAAGAGTCCTCAAAATATTCTGGTCTTGGATTAGTGATTAGTCGCGACATCTTGGAATATGAATAGAGAAGAGAGGTAGAGGATAGGCTCATTACATTAAAAAAAAGATATGGGAATTGCCCCCATACTTAAAAAGTTGAAGTAATTGAGTGTGAGAGCCAAATGAATCGAAAAATTCATGTTTGGTTCGGGAAGGGATCATGTAAGTTTTGAGATGAATGGAAAGATAATCTACTTTCATTAAGTGATTTATTAGATAATCGAAAACGGAAGATCCTGAATACTATTCGAAATTCAGAGGAACTGCAGGGGGGGGCCATTCAACGGCTGGAAAAAGCCCGGGCTCGCTTACGGAAAGTCGAAAGGGAAGCGGATCAATTTCGAGTGAATGGATACTCGGAGATAGAACGAGAAAAATTGAATTTGATTAAGTCAACTTATAAGACTTTGGAAGAATTAGAAAATTACAAAAATGAAACCATTCGTTTTGACCACCAAAGGGCGGTTCAGCAAGTCCGACAACAGGTTTTCCAACAAGTTTTAAAAGGAGCTCGAGGCACTCTGAATAGTTCTTTGAACAAGGAGTTACATTTACGTACCATTAGTGAGAATATTGACACGTTTGAGGCGATGGCAGAAATAACTGATTAGTCCTTTTCCTGTAGGCATTGTTTTTTTTCTTTAACTAAAAAAAATTAT